CATAGGAGCCAGTAATCGACGATATGCTTATATTGGTGACATTGTTGTTGCTGTAATCAAGGAAGCAGTACCCAATACGTCTTTAGAAAGATCAGAAGTGATCAGAGCTGTAATTGTACGTACTTGTAAAGAACTCAAACGTAACAACGGCATGATAATACAGTATGATGATAATGCTGCGGTTGTGATTGATCAAGAAGGAAATCCAAAAGGAACTAGAATTTTTGGCGCAATCCCCCGGGAATTGAGACAGTTAAATTTCACTAAAATAGTATCATTAGCACCTGAGGTATTATAAGCCGAAACCATGATATAGATATATCATTTGTGAATGAAATAGATTACTTAATAGATTATGTCTTACACATATACCTTCTGTAGTAATTAATTCTATTAATTATTAAATTATTATTTAATTCTATTAGTAGTATATTATATATATGTATATATCATTTTTTATAATATATATATAATTTTATATAATATAAAAAAAAAAATATTTTCATATTTAAATCTCATATTTGAAAATAAATATCAAATATTGAATATATATATATTAAATAAAATTTTAGAAAAAAAAAAGTAAAAAAAAAAAGGGAGCATGTTGATTATATCGAAAGGAAAGGGCAACATAGATTTTCCTTTATTATGGGTAAGGACACCATCGCTGACATAATAACCTCCATACGAAATGCTGACATGAATAGAAGACGAACGGTTCAACTACCATCTACTAACATTACTGAAAACATTGTAAAAATTCTTTTACGAGAGGGTTTTCTTGAAAACGTGAGAAAACATAGGGAAAGGGACAATTTTTTTTTAGTTTTAACTCTACGGTATAGAAGAAATAGAAAAGGATCATATAAAACGAGTTTGAATTTAAAACGGATCAGTACACCTGGTCTACGAATCTATTCGAATTATCAACAAATTCCAAGAATTTTAGGAGGGATGGGGATTGTAATTCTTTCTACTTCTAGAGGTATAATGACAGATCGAGAGGCTCGATTAGAAAGAATCGGCGGAGAAGTTTTATGTTATATATGGTAATCTTTCTGATATACGAATTATATTATATGAAATGCAAAACTTCTATAAATTTTTGTGAAAAAAAAGAGAGAGAGAAAACACAGGTCTCTGATATCACTCCTCATACTTTAATGAATGCGTGAAAGGGGTTTAACAGGAACAGGAATAAAAAAACAAACGAATTCATGAGGGTTTAATTAAATTTTTGAATAAATTTCCAGAGGTATGTTCCAGGTTCATTTTTATTTTCATAATGAAAATATGATTCTAGACTATCTTTCTGAAAAGGTTCGACATACTCTTCTTTTTTTTTTTATACGTATACGACAAAGAAAGCGAAAATGAAAGTATAAGTTATTTTATTACACTCACCTTTTTTTTTCAGCCTCAACATTTTGGGGTACGATTTTAGAAGTTAAAAATTTAAGGAAACCATATTTTCTTCCAATTAAATGGATTCGGGATTAAGTTAAGGAATGACAAATATGAAAATAAGGGCCTCTGTTCGTAAAATTTGTGAAAAATGTCGATTGATCCGCAGGCGAGGGCGAATTATAGTAATTTGTTCCAATCCAAGACATAAACAAAGACAAGGATAATATTTCCACAAGAAAGGGCTTTCAATTATAAAGGACTGAATGCAAAAATAACAATATTTAAAAGATTTTGAATTTCAATATAATATAAATTACACTAAATTACATAAAATTATATACGATTATATATATAAATCATATTATTTATATTAAGATATATAGTTTATATTAAGATATATAGTATATAAGATATATAGTAACATATTTGAATATATGCAAATTTCAAATTATTGAAATTCTAAATTATATTTATATATATATATTATAAGTATAATAGATATTTTTTATATTTTAAATAAATCAGAAATTCCATTTTTGGTAATTGTATTCTATATTAATAGAAATAGAATACATAGATATCGAATACAATTAATAGAATATTAATTGTAGTTTGTAATAAAAAAAAAAGAAAGCATCCGTTTTTGACATGAAATGGATATATCCATATACCTCGGACTTCTATTTATGAAATAACAAAAAGATAATAAGATATGGCAAAACCTATACCAAAAATTGGTTCGCGTAAAAATGGACGTATTGGTTCTCGTAAGCATACTCGTAAAATACCAAAGGGAGTTATTCATGTTCAAGCAAGTTTCAACAACACCATTGTGACTGTTACAGATGTACGGGGTCGGGTCATTTCGTGGTCCTCTGCTGGTACTTGTGGATTCAAGGGTACACGAAGAGGAACACCATTTGCCGCTCAAACCGCAGCAGGAAATGCTATTCGAACAGTAGCGGATCAAGGCATGCAACGAGCAGAAGTCATGATAAAAGGTCCCGGTCTCGGAAGAGATGCGGCATTAAGAGCTATTCGTAGAAGTGGCATACTATTAAATTTTATACGGGATGTAACCCCTATGCCACAT